CAGGGCCCAAATAGCTCAACTTTCTCCCATGAACGATTTGTGTCAATGGATTAGTTCGATCCAAAACTTGAGATAATGGGTGTAATCCGAAAAAGGATTCATAAGTTGTTGTTAAAGGAGTTGAAGTTACCAAATTCTGAGGAGTAGGTATCAATTTATGCCTAATTGCTCCGCCTATAGTTCCCTTAACTACATTTTCTAAACGAGCCAGAGCCAAACCGAGCTGGTCTTGTAAAAGATCCGCTACAGAGCGAATACGTTTATTTTTCAAATGATTCATATCATCAAGTGTACCCATGCCAAATTTCATCCCAATCAAATGATCGGCAGCTGCTAATATATCTCGTGGTAACAAAAATATATTGTTCTGAGGTATATTAAGATTAAGTCTCCAGTTAATATTTCGGCGACCAATCCTTCCTAATTCACACCTTTGATGAAAGAATTTTTTTTGTAATTCCTTACATAAGGATTCAGAAAAAATTGGATCCCCACCTACACAAGAAAATTGTTGATAAAACTCCAAAATAGCATTTTCTTTTGACCCAATTTTTTTTTTCTCCTTATCGGTCAAGAAAGATAAGAAAATTTCAGGGTAGCAAACATTCTCTAAAATTTCTCTTAGATTCAAACCCATAGCTGATGATAGAACTAGAATAGATATTTTCTGTTTCCTACTCACACGAGCCCATATTCTTGCTTTTTTATCAATCTCTAATTCTAACCTGCCTCCCCAATCTGATATTATGGTGCCGGTATAGACCGAAATCCCGTTATGATCCAATTCTGACTGGTAATAGATACCAGGACTTTGCAATATTTGATTGATAACAATTCTGTATATTCCGTTTACTATAGAAGTTCCAAGGGAATTCATTAAAGGAATGTTTCCAATAAAAACTCTTTGTTCTTGCATATTCCTACTGGTTTTCCAAATTAATCCCGCGGATACATATAATTCAGAAGAATATGTAAGTGATTCATAGACAGCATCTCGTTCTTTTATCAGAGGTTCTACCAATTGATATGTTTCCACAAATAATTGAAATTCAATTTCGTGATCTATATCTTCAACTTTTGGAAATTTAGAAAGTTCTTCTATTAACCCCTGATCAATAAACCGATAAAACCCTTCAAATTGTATCTGATTTAATCCGGGTATTGTAGATGTTCCCTCTTTTCCATCCCCGAGCATCTTTTTTGAATTTCCCATTTATCCGTTTATTGAAAAAATACCATCCCATCTCTCATTCTTCACCGAATCATATCCATAGAATTCGATCTAGCAATAATGGAATTTCTATTCTGTTTACTGAATCACATGAAATTTTATCCAACTCCAAGATATATGGAATGTATGAAATACGTATGAACGGAGACTAGATTCAAGTGGAATTTTTTTATAATTATAAGAAATAGATCCAAATGGAACAGAATTGAGAAATACCACTGGAACTTATGGAGTTTTGTAAAGACTAGAAAAAAGTAATTTCATTTTCACCTATGATATTACATATTCGATTGCATACCATTAAAAAATGTATTCATGCTTGGATCTGTTCGAGCAGATAAATATATAATAAATAGAAAACTTTTTTTTTTACCACTTTACTTTTTCATGTATTTGTATTTCATTGTTCAAAAAAATATTTGCAGAAAAAAGTTTTACCTATTTTGAATAGAGTATCATTGAATTGAAGTAGGTAAGAAAACTTGTGTTTTTTTAGTTATTAATTTTTTTTTTTTATTAAAATAAAAAAGAATGCACAGATAAGATATATACGTCTCTTTTTCTTCTTTTATTGGGGTGCAGTTCTATTTGGGACAGCACATGCTGTGCTCTATCAAAAATTAAACTTTCTCTTCAATGTATTCAATGAAAAATTGAAATACAAAAATTTATTGAGAATTACTCCTAAAAAGCATCCCTAGAGAGATAAAATACCCCATTATAGAGCTATAGCTCTATAACACAACGTAACGTATGTTCTGATTCTGGGGTTTACATATACTCAGAATTACTGTTATAATTGAAATTGAAGAAGATTTCTTTTTCTTTTTTATTGAAAAAACTCAATATAGATTGGTTATAAATACATTTCTAATGATTTGCTTTTATTATTAGAAATAAAAAAATGTCGATTTTAATTCAAAAATGGTCATGAATTTACAGTCAATAGTTAATGGTTCGGATTTCTACTGGATTCTTCTATATTTTGTGACTGAAAAACTATATATTTTTTTCGGAGTTGAAAAAAAAAAGATAAAATTTGAATCTAGTTTCTATCGTTTTGGCGGCATGGCCGAGTGGTAAGGCGGGGGACTGCAAATCCTTTTTCCCCAGTTCAAATCCGGGTGCCGCCTCAACAACAGACTTGAAATACCCTATTATAACAAACGTAAGAAAAGACTCTTGATACTTTCTTTATCGTGATTATAAGCCCCTGGCTCTCGAGGTTCCTTTCTCTAACCTAAAGTTTTGCCTATCAGATTCAAGGAAAACTTAAAGTAGTGGGGGGAAATCCGCAAATCTTTACTTTCCACTACTAAAATTAGTTCCACTTACTGAGTCTTCAATTAGATTGGGTAGACAGAGGGGGAATTAAATTAATAGTTTTGAAAAGGACCTAAGATACTTTGGATACAGACTAATGAAAGTCTCGAAATACTCAGACATTCAATCAATATTAGATTAGATGAATAATTGCCTTTCTTTTTACTTAAAAAAAAAAAAAAGAGAAAAGAAATAAAAAGTCTTATTCTTTCTACATGTGAGTCAGATTCCTTGGATACTTCAAAAAGTGTCTGTTTACTTGTGTTTACATCTTGTCGATTCTACTAGAAATTCTATAATTAAGAATAACTCATTATAAGAATAAGATAAGTGTGTTTTTTGGAGTAGTTCATCAATGGTGACCAAATACCTCTCCCTTTTTTTGACTCTGTACCAGTGATTTCACTATTATTAGTGAACAATAATGGAATAGTTTCTTCATATTCATAGAAATAGGGGACAGAATTCACATGGATATAGTAAGTCTCGCATGGGCTGCTTTAATGGTAGTTTTTACATTTTCCCTCTCTCTCGTAGTGTGGGGAAGGAGTGGACTCTAGAAGTACTCCTAATTGCGGTAATAATCAAACTCTATCAACCTGTATCAATTGTTCAACCTGTATCAATTGTTTTAGTTTTATAGACCGTTCGGCAATTTTTTTTTAAGATTTTTTTTTAGAAATTGGATTTCTGTTTTGTTTTATTTACTCATTTTCTATTTTTATATCAGGGTTTACACGGTTAACCATTCATGGGGTAACCCCTTTTCGAAATCTAAAGAAGTTTCCATCGAATTAGGATTCTCTGTATTAAACGGATCAAACAAACAAATGAAATTGAGAAAGTATGTACATACATTTCATATTCTATTTATATTGATTAAAAAAAAGAGATATAGGTGGATTCCTTTATATTAAGATATTTCACTTGTACTTTATACATTACAATAACCATAATGGCTAGTATGGTAGAAAGAGATCTCTTTCTACCATACTAGCGGGCCCCTTAGGATACTACTACTGAGTCTAAGGCATTCCTTTCATTTAAGACGAGAAATTTAAATCCTTTTTTTTCTTTGTTTTTTTTCATTGATAGTAAAATTGTATTCAAATTAATCATTTTGACTAACCGTTTTTACGTAAATTATAAGCAAAAAAGCAGTAGGAATGAGAATGAAGAGTGCAGTAGCAATAAATGCAAGAATATTTACTTCCATAATTTAACCGTTTATTATTATTATTATTTTTTTTTTTTTATCTCGGGATTTAATCCCATAGAGATGAGAAATCTTTCGCTTGTAAACTCACTCAGATGAATTAGATTTCGATGATATTGAATGAAAGAAATATCATGAATAACAATAGCGTAGCTATGAAATCGACTCATTGTCAAGAATTTAATAGTATAACATAGGAAGATCCTTTATCCATACCGAATACATAATGAGATACCTGATCCAATAAAAAAATATTTATTTATTTTTCTTTTTCCCCGCTTTCGTTTCTACAACCTAGTACTTTACGTGTACAATCATCTGATGAAGTATCATAAAAAACCTTTTCTACTTCGATTGTTTACAAAAAGAGTTTATAAATAACCTTAAATAAACAATAGAAATCAAATAGAGAAAACAAGTACGAAGTTCAATTTGAAATTTTCAAAAATTTTTAAGGGTCTATCGTCTTTTTGGAAAACAAATAAGGGGAGTGTGATAAAGACGAGTCCCAGTAAAAAAACTAAAATATTCAAAAAAATTAACTAAATTAATATTAAAATTTTCTTACGAGTTTTTTCTTCAACATCGGCTCTAATCTTTAAAAAGAGCATATTCATTAGGGAAGACTTATTTTATCCTTTTTTTTTTTTATATCCTCTTTCCTTGGTTGGATTCGAACTTTTTTCAATTCCTTGACTTCATAGAAATAAAAGTATACATAGGTACTCTTGGCAAACGTATTATACGCCATCCTATTCCATTTTCCTACACGAGTTAATGGGAGATCGATTGACAAAAAGCAGAAACCCCATACAGTATCTCTTTCTTGAAGTGTTGAATGCTCTCAATAATTATCCTAATTTACATATGTCTCTCTACCATCAATTGGTGCTAGTTAAAATAATGGAAATACCCCTTTCTTTTGCTTGATGAAAAAAGAAAAAAAAAAGATAAATGAAACCATTTTGATCCCCTTGCCCAGAAACAAAAAGGGGAGTGGATGTCTTTTTTTATTGAATTCGCCGGGACTGACGGGGCTCGAACCCGCAGCTTCCGCCTTGACAGGGCGGTGCTCTGACCAATTGAACTACAATCCCATGGAAATCAAGTGGGTAACTTACATATTCCTTCTTATGATTTCATTTTAATCATTTCAATTTGAGATTCAAATTAGTGTTTTGTAACAAATAAAGTCACAAGTGATATATTGATATCTATATGGATATCTCT